AAAATAAAAAAGAATTTGAATAATAAATAAGTAATATAATTGAAAATAGAATTAGTTAAAATTTCAAATAAAAAATTCAAAATAGAATTTAATTTTAAATAGAAATATTTTAATATTAATATTTTAATAGAATTAAATAGTAATAGAATTTACTAGAAATAGAATAGAATTTCAATTTATCAATTTAATAGAAATAGAGTTTCAATTTTTAATTTAATAAAAAAAAAATAGAAATATAATAAAATTTCAATTTAATATAAATAGAATATATTCAACTAATTATCTAATTCTACTAATATAGTAATCTAGAATATTTATTCTAATATTAATATGTTTTCTATTTTATTTCGCAAGAATTGGCTAACGAATCTCTTAATTCGATTCGGAATTACGAAAGTCTAAGTAGATGGTATAGATGAAAAATTAATTTCCTTTTCTATCTATACCACTACCACTCTTATTTTATTAGTGCCGTGGAAAATTTATTATAATAATGATTAATAAATGATTGATAACAAAAATCAATAAAAAAATTATCAATTGAACTTATTCTTTCATTTTGTATTTTTCTTTATCCTCCTATCTTTCAAAAAATTGAACTTAGGAAAGTGCTTTTGCTTTACAAGCATATGTATAAAAAAGTTTATTTAGCTCCTTCATGCCTACTCTAACTAGTTTTTTCGGTTTTCTAATAGCTGCTTTAACTATAACCTCAGTTCTATTTATTGGTCTGAGCAAGATACGACTTATTTGAAATTAATTGAATGAACAGTTTATAAAAATAAAAACAAAACAAAAATTTTCTGTAGTATTCCACCTAGTCTCTAGTTCCGTGTCCGTTTCCAATTCTTGGTTATTGAGATTTCTGGTCAATATGGCTTAATATTTAAGGATAGATATTACCTCTCTTTTTCCCTTTTTCAAAAAAAAAATTGAAATGATTGAAGTTTTGCTCTTTGGAATTGTCTTGGGGCTAATTCCTATTACTTTGGCGGGATTATTCGTAACTGCATATTTACAATATAGACGTGGTGATCAGTTGGACCTTTGATTAATATTAATTAACACCGTGCTTTTTTTGACCTTCTTCGGATTAAAGAAAGTAGGAGGTCAAATTCAGAGTGCTCTTCTATTTTTCCGTATAAATTTTGAACTAACAAACCAAAAAGAGAATCACGCTCTGTAGGATTTGAACCTACGACATTGGGTTTTGGAGACCCACGTTCTACCGAACTGAACTAAGAGCGCTTTCTTGTCCCAATCACAAAAAAGGAGACTGTAAGTAAAAAAGAGTCTTTTTTTACCTCTACTCGATTTTGAATACTTATACTATATATAGAGAATATGATATATATTAAAAATTGAGAGTATGTCCCATTTTCAATTTTAATTAATCTCAATTGATCCTTTGTTATTGCTCAGAGACGAAGTAATCGATAGGGATGACAGGATTTGAACCCGTGACATTTTGTACCCAAAACAAACGCGCTACCAAGCTGCGCTACATCCCTTTGTAATTCATTTATAATGTTATTGTAAAGAATACCTGTTTTGTTTTCCACATACTTTATTTCATTTTGATATCCATTATCATTTTTTCTTTTTTATCTCATATCATATATTATATAATTATAATAAGAAACTTACGCAACTTTCGTTAATGCTCGAGAAAAAGGGCGGCGCTTTCTTTTTTAAGAAAAGGAAAATCTTATCTATGAAATTGTTGTACATTTTATTTTAATTTTAATTAGAGATTCCGTGTACAAAACAAATGCAAGTTGCCTTGAATTACATAGAATCGGATTCTATATCTATTAGAATTATGTATTAGACTAAAATAAAGAGTAGTTATTACAATAAAGAAACAATCAAGAATAAAGAAGTAGGATTCAAAATGCGAGATCTAAAAACATATCTATCCGTGGCACCGGTAATAAGTACTCTATGGTTTGCGTCTTTAGCAGGCCTATTGATAGAGATCAATCGTTTTTTCCCCGATGGATTGACATTGCCTTTTTTTTCATTCTAGTTATCAACGCGTGGGGGAGAGGGTGAAGAAGATTAGAGATACAATTAAATATCTGTGACTACTACCCCCCTCCTCTTTTTTTTATTTAATTTGAATAAGTTAGAAAAGAAAAAAGTGGATTAAACTTCAGTAAAACTCGGAACTCGGGGTCCGCGCTTCCAGTGAAAGTAACTTCAATTAAATTAAAATTAAGAGAAGGTAGTTAGAAATGTAGTTAGTGCAACAGTATTCTACAAGACGCTTAAATGAATTACTGTGATTCTCATCGAAACTTCTAATTGAGATAGAGTTTAAAATCTTTGTATTACTTATTATTACTATAATTAAAACTATATTAGTTTCAATGAAATTTTTCATAATTTTGATTTCGAGTTAGCAACTTCACTTCTTTTTCCTTCCTTTCTTCGTTACTTCAGATCGGAAAATAGAAGAGTTGAATGAATAAAAAATCCCAAAATCCCAAGGAGGTTTATGGCCAAGGGTAAAGATGTTCGAGTAAGGATTATTTTAGAATGTACCGGTTGTGTTGGAAAGAGTGTTAATAAGAAATCAACAGGCATTTCGAGATATATTACTCAAAAGAATCGACACAATACGCCCAGTCGATTGGAATTGAGAAAATTCTGTCCCTATTGTTACAAACATACAATTCACGGGGAGATAAAGAAATAGATGGAATCTATCGCTTGCGTGTCACCTTTTCAAGGAAGATGACAATGATATAAAGAACATATTAAATATAGAATAATATAATATAGTATAGAAAGAATACTATAGAATCTTATCGAATATATATTATCTTACTATAATATACTAAATATATTATTCATAGAATATATTATCCTAATAATATATTACACTAATATAATATATATTCGAAATTCGAATTATATCTATTTCTATATATAGATAAATAGAAATAAATATAAATAGAAATAAATAGATTTTAAATAAATATTTTAAATAAATAGAGAAATATATTCTATTGAATAGGAATATATTCTATTAATTTAAATATTCTATTAAATAGAATATTATTATATTAATAGAAATATATAATAAGAAATATATAATAATAAAAATGCAAATAATTAAATATTAATTATTTAATTCAAATTGAATATAATTAAAAAAAATATTAAATATATAATTAAATTTATATAAAAGATATAAATTATATAAAAGATATAAATTAAATAAAAAAACAAAAAAATATTCAATATATATTCAATATTCTAAATATTAAATATAAAATAAACAAAATAAATCCTATTTCTGAATTTGAAATCATTTTTGATCCAATTGAACAAAATAGGATTTTTGAAATAAGGAATAAACAAACCATGGATAAATCCAAACGACTTTTCCCTAAGTCCAAGCGATCTTTTCGTAGGCGTTTGCCCCCGATCCAATCGGGGGATCGAATTGATTATAGAAGCATGAGTTTAATTAGTCGATTTCTTAGTGAACAAGGAAAAATATTATCTAGACGGGTGAATAGATTGAGTTTAAAACAACAACGATTAATTACTATTGCTATAAAACAAGCTCGTATTTTATCTTTGTTACCTTTTCTTAATAATGAAAAACAATTTGAAAAAAAGCGAGTTGGTCACTCTAACTACTGATCTTAGAACCAGCAAGCAAAATAAAATAGGATTACTCAAATTGAAATGGGATCACAATTCCAATTCGAATTGAACCATAGATTGATGTTTTGTTCAAAAAAAAAATGAAAATCAAAATTTTATTTTCGTGTCGTAAGAAAAAAAACGAATTGGGGGAGAAGAAACGTTTTTTTTATTGAATGTTTTGTTTAGTTTGACTACTTTACTTGATCATATTATCATCATATTTTATCGTACGAGTTTCTATTCTATCTTCCCGGAATTTCTTGAAAAGAAATTCCATGTAAAAAATTCTATGGATTCCTTACAATTTCCTTATTTTCTAATGTCATTGGAAATCGTATAAAGACAATTCCTATTTAATATAGCTATTTGTGCAAGTATTTTACGATTAAGAAGCAATTGTTTCTTGTACAGATTATTTATTAATCTACTATAACTATAGGATACCCTGTTTTCGCGAATTACTGCATTTATCCGAGTGACCCACAAACGACGAAAATTTCTTTTCTGTCTATCTCTATCCCGATGGGCCGAAACCAAAGCTCTTATTTTTTGTTGAGTAATACTTCGAGTAAGTCTTGAATGAGCCCCGCGAAAGCTTGATACGAATAAACGAATTTTTGTTCTACGTCTACGGGCTATATATCCTCGTCTAATTCTGGTCATTGAGTACACGAAACTTTGATGAATAACTAATTGTTTTCTTTTCTTTCAGTTATTCTTTGTCCCCTTTTCTATAATAACAAAACGGATTTTTCCAATGTATAAAATAATAATTCCAACGGCTTTTGCTACTATAACCTTCCCAACCACGATTTTTTATTTTTTTTTTTTGGAGACATTTCGTCTCGAAATAAGAATAAGAAACTGTATTGATATTAGGTTTCAAACACAAACAAAAATATAATAAATAAAAATAAGCAGTAAATATAAATAGATAAATAGTGGGTTCCATCGTTTCTATGGTTACTTCTTAAACGGTGAGGTCTTCTCTATACACCGGAGCCCCTCCTGCATTTAATTATTGAATCAATGCTATTGTTAACGTGTACAGTTCACATTCTTTTGCTCTACCTATGAATTCGCCAGTAATAGGTCTTTCACAAGGAAATCTATCTATTATAGTAACGGTATTTAATTATGAGGATTAGCTAATTCGTTGACCCTCTTAGTCCGTTCTTGCAAGAGTAGGGGCATAAATTTTCAGCCTGTTAACTTTTAATAAGATTTTCCCTGCTTAATGGATAATCATTTGTTACCAATGGGAAATTCTTTCTTGTTTTAAATTGAAAATTGAGTTGATTGAATTTGCACCAATGAAACCATAAATTTGATACACAATAGACGAATGTGATAGATCTTTTTTTTTTTAGATAATGAAAGGCATTCTTCTATTCTATCCTATTCATCCGTACTGACACAGATAGTGGAAAAATTTTTCCTTTCTTTTGTCTAAGCTCATGATCTAAACAAGTCGCACATACACCCTAGTACATGTTCCTCGGCGCTGAGGACATCCCCCAAGAGCGGGGGATTTGGTAACATTTCGAATTGGCTGTCGTGTGTTTCTAATAAGTTGTTTAATAGTTGGCATCTTGAATCGTATGCATAATGGGCTGGTTTAGATCGATCGTAACCGTATGATTCTGAATTTTTTCTATATTAAATAATAGAATATTAAATCGAAATTTCGGTAAAAAAAAATATCAAATCGCGATTTGCATGAAATTTCTTATATTTCTTATGCAACTGCTACAAGATCAACAATTCCATGAGCTTGGGCTTCTGTTGCTGACATAAAAACATCTCTTTCCATGTCTTCGGATACAACCCATAAGGGTTTTCCCGTTCTTTGTGCATAAATCCTTGTGATGATTTCACGCAGTTTCAGTAGTTCTTCTGCTTCCAGGACAAATTCTGCTATTTGTGCCTGATAAAAACCAGCAATAGGTTGATGAATCATTACCCTGATCATATAAGAAAAAAAGGTTTAGTCTAGCTCCCATAATATAATAAATAAGAAGGGTACGGGAAGAGATAAAAAAGAATAAGAAAAGACGATAGAATTGAACAACCGTACAGGCATTGTTATTGTTTGTACATTGCATACGGCTTCACACTAGAATTCATTTTTATTTTACCTTTCATCGAAAAAAAAATCTAGGCTTAAATCAGTAAATGCTCCAATAACCACCCTTTCCTTGGGAAGAGGTAAAAAGCAAAAATACTATGGTGGTCCCGTTGCTTTATTTTATCAGTGATTTAGCAATCCCAAAGTTTCTTTTTTTTTTTTTAGTTGAAAAAAAAAAATAATATTAAATAATAATAGAATCTTTTTTTTGTACTCTTTCATAACATAAATAGTGTTAAGAGCCCTCCGGTGCGAAAACAAAAATGTTTGTGACGCTGAAAGAGGTTCCTGATAGAATAAAATCAGAAAGGCCCTTAAATATCCCATACGACTCTTTCGATACATAATCTAATGTTTAAAAAAAATTTCTTATATCTATATCGAATTCGAAATGCCATGCTATTATTACTTAATATTTATATTTCATATGGCGAAGGCATAGTTTTTTTCTTTCAAATTCAAATAAAAACCCATTGGCGCCAAGCATGAGGGAATGCTAAACGTTTGGTAATTTTTCCTCCGACCAGAATAAAAGATCCCATTGAAGCAGCTAATCCCATGCATATTGTTTGTACATCTGGTCGCACAAATTGCATAGTATCATAAATAGCTACTCCGGGTATTACCCATCCGCCAGGAGAGTTTATAAACAAATACAAATCTTTGGTCTCGCTCTCTATACTGAGATATACCATAAGACCAATAAGTTGATTCGAGATCTCACTATCAACACCTTGACCTAAAAAAAGTAACCTTTCTCGATAAAGTCGGTTGATTAGGATAAAATTCTATCCTCTAGAAACCGTACATGCACCTTTTGATGCATACGGTTCACCAAAAATAACGAAAATAAAAAAAAGAATCAATGTTTAGATTCTAGCCCTGCTTTTTTTGATAGTGAGTACTTTGTTAACCTTTATTTTGAATGAGGGGCTTTTCTTCTATTTTTTAAGAAAGATGAGTTTTGACGCGTTTACTTGTTTACTTACAAAAAAATTAATTAAACTTATCAAATTAACTTCTTATTGATGTATTCGTTCATCGTGATTGAATTCAAATCACGATGGCATTCTCTTGTTCCTGAGTGGGCTTCTTCAATTCTTTTAGGTTTGTGCTCTACTCCGAGTAAAGATCTGCCCGATTTTTATTTGCACATATAGGGCAAATGCTCTAATACCGCGTCTTTTTGTTACAACTTCGTTTTTTTTTAATTCATTTAACGTTTCTGTCAAATATTTGACGTATTCATTATATTATTTTATTCGATTGAATATGATTTTCAGTTCGAATCAAAATTTATAAAAAATTTCTAATATAGAATATGATACAAGTAGTAATGATAATAGATATATTAGCAATTGGATTTGCTAAACGGAGTCTGGATACTTCATTTTGTTGGTCTAAACAAGGCAACCATAAAGTATTCTAATTGATAATATTAATTTGAGTACCTCAAAAGCATAGATTTAATTGAACTTGATTGCACTTCACGCTCCAAATTTTTGATGATTTAATAAATCTTTCTTGGGCGAAACAGAGGGATATCTCAATCGGGTGAGAGAACGGGGGAATTCCGTATGACCCAATATATCTGACAAGTCGCACTATAAGTCAATCCAAAGTGAATCGTCTTCTCCAGGATGTCGAAAAGGGACTTTTGGAACACCAATAGGCATTAAATGAAAGAAAAAAGATTAAGTATTCTATTTCACTTTGATATGAAAACGTAACAATGAATTTTTTGTTTTAAGAATATTGACCTTTATAATTTACTAATATTTTCGTAATATTTTGTAATATTTTATACGTGGATTTCTATTTCTATTAGAATTTCTATTTATAATTTATAAAAATTTTATAAAAATAGAAAAAAGAAATATATAAAATATAAGGAAGACAAATCGAATAGAGTCAAATTATTACGAATAAGTCCTTTGAATGATGAACAAATTTCTATGTGTTCGCTCATAGAAAATGGAGTCAGCTACCCGTTGCGTATTGGTACTTATCGGGTATAAAATAGATTTGCTTCTCTTTTTTTTGTTCCTACAAACAGAATTGTTATATTATTACTAAAATAATAAAAAAAAGAATAGAAAAAAAAAGTAATTCTTTCTCCACTTAAAAAGGGAGATCACATAGTTTTTCCAGTGCAATAAAGTTACATAGTGTTTATTTTTCGTGAATAAAGGGGTATTTCCATGGGTTTGCCTTGGTATCGTGTTCATACCGTCGTATTGAATGATCCCGGTCGTTTGCTGTCTGTCCATATAATGCATACAGCGTTGGTTGCTGGTTGGGCTGGTTCGATGGCTCTATATGAATTAGCAGTTTTTGATCCCTCTGACCCCGTTCTTGATCCGATGTGGAGACAAGGTATGTTCGTTATACCGTTCATGACTCGTTTAGGAATAACCAATTCGTGGGGTGGTTGGAATATCACAGGAGGAACTATAAGCAATCCGGGTATTTGGAGTTATGAAGGTGTGGCTGGGGCGCATATTGTGTTTTCTGGCTTGTGTTTCTTAGCAGCCATTTGGCATTGGGTGTATTGGGATCTAGAAATATTTTTTGATGAACGTACAGGAAAACCGTCTTTGGATTTGCCCAAGATCTTTGGAATTCATTTATTTCTCTCAGGGGTAGCTTGCTTTGGGTTTGGCGCTTTTCATGTAACCGGATTGTATGGTCCTGGAATATGGGTCTCCGATCCTTATGGATTAACTGGAAAGGTACAACCAGTAAGTCCAGCATGGGGTGTGGAAGGTTTTGATCCCTTTGTTCCGGGAGGAATAGCTTCTCATCATATTGCAGCGGGTACATTGGGCATATTGGCGGGCTTATTTCATCTTAGCGTCCGTCCGCCCCAACGTTTATACAAAGGATTACGTATGGGAAATATTGAAACTGTCCTTTCCAGTAGTATCGCTGCTGTCTTTTTTGCAGCGTTTGTTGTTGCTGGAACTATGTGGTATGGTTCAGCAACTACCCCGATTGAATTATTTGGTCCCACTCGTTATCAATGGGATCAAGGATACTTCCAGCAAGAAATATATCGAAGAGTTAGTGCCGGGCTAGCCGAAAATCAAAATTTATCCGAAGCTTGGTCTAAAATTCCCGAAAAATTAACTTTTTATGATTACATTGGCAATAATCCTGCAAAAGGTGGATTGTTCAGAGCAGGTTCGATGGACAACGGGGATGGAATAGCTGTTGGATGGTTAGGACATCCTATCTTTAGAGATAAAGAAGGGCGTGAACTTTTTGTACGCCGTATGCCTACTTTTTTTGAAACATTTCCAGTTGTTTTGGTAGACGGAGATGGGATTGTTAGAGCCGATGTTCCTTTTCGAAGGGCAGAGTCGAAGTATAGTGTCGAACAAGTAGGTGTAACTGTTGAGTTCTATGGTGGTGAACTAAATGGAGTCAGTTATAGTGATCCTGCTACTGTCAAAAAATATGCTAGACGTGCTCAATTAGGCGAAATTTTTGAATTAGATCGTGCTACTTTGAAATCCGATGGTGTTTTTCGTAGTAGTCCAAGGGGTTGGTTTACTTTTGGACATGCTTCGTTCGCTCTGATCTTTTTCTTCGGACACATTTGGCATGGTGCTCGAACTTTGTTCAGAGATGTTTTTGCTGGGATTGATCCAGATTTAGATGCTCAAGTGGAATTTGGAGCATTCCAAAAACTTGGAGATCCAACTACAAAAAGACAAGTAGTCTGATACAATATTTGATCTCTTAGTTTTCGCCTATATTTTATTTTTGTAATTTTCCATAGGGTATGTAGATATTTTAATTTGAATCGCCACCTTTTCTTTGAATTTTGGTCTTTTTTTAGCCGGGAGACGCTCCAAAATAAACAGGTATGAAAGCTATAATTGTAAACCACAATTGAATTTATGGAAGCATTGGTTTATACATTCCTTTTAGTCTCAACTTTAGGAATAATTTTTTTCGCTATTTTTTTTCGAGAACCGCCTAAAATTCAAACTAAAAAGGTAAAATGATTTTTTGATATCTTAATTGAAATAAAGAGGTAAAGAGCCTCCCAATATTGGGAGGCTCTTTTAGTCCCCGTGTTCCTCGAATGGATCTCTTAATTGTTGAGAGGGTTGCCCAAAAGCAGTATATAAAGCATACCCAGTAAAACTTACAAGTAAACCAGATATAGAGATGGCGACTAGGGTTGCTGTTTCCATTATTATATGATTTCAAGACCACAATGGATCTATGATAAGATCATTTATTTACAACGGAATGGTATACAAAGTCAACAGATCTCAATTAATACAAATAGGATTCAATTTATGGCTACACAAAGCGTAGAGGGTAGTTCTCGATCTGGTCCAAGACGAACTGTTGTAGGGGATTTATTGAAACCATTGAATTCCGAATATGGTAAAGTAGCTCCGGGATGGGGAACCACTCCTCTAATGGGTATCGCAATGGCTCTATTTGCAGTATTCCTATCTATTATTTTGGAGATTTATAATTCTTCCGTTTTACTAGATGGAATTTCAATGAATTAGATTTATAAGAAACAATAAGGCCTAGCTTTTGAATACAAAATGAAGCATTTTTATCTCGGATTTTTTATTCTAGTCTATTTTCATAGTTCGATCGTGAAATTTATTTATTTCTGTATTTCTGGAATATGAGTGTGCGACTTGTTAGAATTGATCCTATATGATAGTACAGAGAGTGGATCTGTCGTCTTGATAGAGATGCTTTTATACCTCGTCAGGTATTTATTATAGTATCTGTAGCACGGAATGTATGAAATAGATTACGAAGTATTAGAACTATGATTCATACTGAATATTCAGATCCCGTGATCGGACTCCAAAAAATTTCAAAGAGTTAGAAGGTATAAATTGAAAGATTTTTCTTCTTTCAAACTCTTTATCTATGTTTGATCAAAGGATAAACCTTTCTTTGGATTTTTACTGATTCTATTTATTGATTTAATAAGTGATGATACAACGATTCTTACTCAGAGAATCTTTGGGCTTAGTTTGAGGGTTTTATTAAATAAATCATCGTGGTTCTAGTACGAATCTGAGGTTTCAATCGATTTGTAGGATCGTAACAAGAAAATTCCTATCAATAATAAAGAAAACAACAATAAGGCTACATTACATACAAAATCAAAGAAAAAAAAATGGGTAAATAGAAGATTCAAGAGGCCCGTAACAATCAACACCAAAAAAGGAACGAGCCGACTTGATATTTTGATATTATAACCACAAAGAAGAGTTTTCGAATTTTTCTTTTTTCGTATGGTCCTCTTTAATCTAATCATAGGATTAAGAAGTTTCTATTACACATATCTGTTTTGAACTAGTATTTTGGTGGTTCTGTTTGAGCCGTACGAGATGAAATTCTCATATACGGTTCTTGGAGGGGGAGTCTTTCTGGTTTACCTATCTCAATAAAGTCTATGATTGGTTTGAAGAACGTCTCGAGATTCAGGCGATTGCAGATGATATAACTAGTAAATATGTTCCTCCTCATGTTAACATATTTTATTGTTTAGGAGGAATTACGCTTACTTGTTTTTTAGTACAAGTAGCTACGGGGTTTGCTATGACTTTTTACTACCGTCCAACCGTTACTGAGGCTTTTGCTTCTGTTCAATACATAATGACTGAAGCTAACTTTGGTTGGTTAATCCGATCAGTTCATCGATGGTCGGCAAGTATGATGGTTTTAATGATGATCCTGCACGTATTTCGTGTGTATCTCACTGGTGGTTTTAAAAAACCTCGCGAATTGACTTGGGTTACAGGCGTAGTGCTTGCTGTATTGACGGCATCTTTTGGTGTAACTGGTTATTCCTTACCTTGGGACCAAATTGGTTATTGGGCAGTCAAAATTGTAACAGGCGTGCCGGAAGCTATTCCTGTAATAGGATCGCCTTTGGTAGAGTTATTACGTGGAAGTGCTAGTGTAGGCCAATCCACTTTGACTCGTTTTTATAGTTTACACACTTTTGTATTACCTCTTCTTACTGCTGTATTTATGTTAATGCACTTTCCAATGATACGTAAGCAAGGTATTTCAGGTCCTTTATAGAGAGTAATTTATAGAGAATATTGATTCTAGATATTTGTAATCAACCATTGATTGCTTGGGGGAGGAACAAAAATAGTATTTCATTGCTACAAATATGGATTATTGAAAAGAATAAGACATGTATTTGGATATTTCCCTTCAACTCTAAAAATTTTTGTTTTTTTATTTTATTTAACATGAATAGTTGAAGTGAATTCTCCTGAGAGAAAAATGGATTATGGGAGTGTGTGACTTGAACTGTTGATTTGGCCGTGCAGATATATGCCCTTATCTGCCATATTGTAATTAATAACCAAATGTGTCTTTGTTCCAACCACTGCGTAAGCCCGGATAGGCTGGTTCACTTGAAGAAGAATCTTTTCTATGATTAGATTCAATCATGTTAAGGCTCCGTAAAACCCAGTAGAATAAGTAATGCGGTAGAATCTATATTCTATTTTAGTTTAGCTATTTTACTTATTTCTTTAATTACTTAATAGTTTATAGTATGGAAATGCAGTCATTTCCTCTGCATTGACCCGATTTATGATACTATCGGAGTGAAGTGAAATAAGGGATCTAGATCTAAAGAATCAGAGAGGTTAAATTTTCTTGGTAACAAGTAAATCCTTTGTATGTAAAAAGTATC